AATTATACCATTATTATGATATTACATATTCGAATTTGAGAAAAATAAAAAGATTCGGTATTTGGGAGATAAAGACAAAGATAAAAAAATCAGATAAAATCCATTTTTTAGCACTTAACCGCCTTTATGTTAGGGATTTCGTTGTTCAAAAAATGATTAGCAGAGAAGAGAGATATTTGTACTTTACTGATTTTTGAGTAGAATACGATTTGAAGTGTATAAGAAGGGTTGCATTTATTAAATATTAAACACGTATGCAGATAGCTATAATATCCGACTTCTCTTTTATTGCCGGTTCTATTCGGGACAGCCTGGGTCGTGTTCTATCAAAAGAGAATTTCTATTCAATGCAAAATTGAAGTGAAGTAGGATAATTTTATGATAATTCCCTATCAACAACATATCTAAATAATAGATATCTGTGTAACAATTTATGTTATGGGGTTTACATATACTCATATGTTTTGTTATAATTGAAATTGAGAAGGATTTTTTGATTGAAAAAATCAATACTGATTAGTTCTGTTTCAATTTGTATTTTCTTATGTCATTAGGAAAACACAATTTGAGATTCAAATCCCAGAATCGTTCATGAATTCGAAGTAAGCAGTCAATAGTTAATGGTTCCAATTTGTCGGATAAAAATACACATTTGATTTCTCAATAGAAAAGCGAGAGAATGTTTTTAGCATTGTGTATTTTCAGATACTATACAATCAATCGAAGGGATGGATCAAATCCAATCAAAAAGGGGTGTTTCTTTTAGGAAAAGAAAAGGATTAAGGAAAACAGGAGTCAAAATGCAAGTACAATAAAAATTCAGTAATCCGGGAAAATTTTCATCTATTTTGTATCATTTTGGCGGCATGGCCGAGTGGTAAGGCGGGGGACTGCAAATCCTTTTTCCCCAGTTCAAATCCGGGTGTCGCCTGATCAACAAAAAACTCGAAATCTCTTCTTCTCTTCTGTTCTGCTGATATAACTCGCAGAATACGTCCCCGGTAGAAGCATAGGAAACAGACTGTTGCTACTTTGTTTGATTCTAAGCATGTGGTCTGAAGGTTTTCTAAAAGATTGTGAATCCTCGTTCGCATCTAGGATTCAAGGAAATATTCTAATCTACTGGTAGAGGGGCTATCAAGACTTCACGACTCCCTTCTATTACTAAGGGAGTGTCTAATGACTGGATCTTGAATCAGATTGTAGAGCCTGATAGGAAATTCATAGGAAATTCAATTAATAGTTTTGGAAAGGGGCGGAAGTTGCTTTATATACGACGGACTCGCGAGAATCTCTGAGTGCTCAGGTATCCAATCAATATTAGATTGGATGAATAATTGACTTTTATAGAAAAAGGGGCAAAAAGAAATTCTTTCTTTTTGGCAACCCCTAGTCAAGCCCCTTGTTTCACAGCGATAATCGGGAAAGGGGGTACGGATTAGGTCAAATGAGAAAATAGAGGTCTATAATAGATAGTGATTTCTCTTTTTTAGTGATTTCTCCCCTTCTGTTTTTACTTAGAAGGTCAACAAAACAAAAAAAGAATAGGACTTATTATTCTTATTCCTACATGTTCCCATTCCCTTGGGATGTTACTACGTATTTTGCTTGTGTTTAATCTTTCCCGATTCGAAATCATAATCGATTTATTGGATTGGTTTCTCAATAGTGTTTGGTCAGAATCCCTTTTTGACTCTGCACCATTGATTCCACTATTATTAGTGAGGAATAATGGAATAATTCCTTCGTATTTATAGGGATAGGGGACATAATTCACATGGATATAGTAAGTCTCGCTTGGGCTGCTTTAATGGTAGTCTTTACATTTTCCCTTTCACTCGTAGTGTGGGGAAGAAGTGGGCTCTAGAAGTACTACTAATTGAGTTCAGGAATCAAAGCGTATCAATTGTTTTATAGATCGTTCTGCAACGCATTTTGAACTATTTAAAATAAAAATCTCTGAATTTCGAATCCCATTGGACTCCAATGGAGTAATCTATGATATGAATCATACTCTTTCAATCAAAGAGATATTTCAGCGATTCCCGTGTTTGTATTTCGAAAAGAAAGGGATTCAGATGATTGGAAATTTATTCCAACCTAAAATTCTTCCGAAATTTTCTATTTCAATCAATGGGAATGGGGCTCTTACTATCTTTATAGATGCATACTGAGGAAGACCGGACCCCTTTTTTTTTTTATTTCTTTCCCTCTTTACTGTTCAAAGAAGGAGTTGTTTTGTTAAGTGTATACGCCTTTCTACGAGAAATGATATAGAGATAGTGGTTGTCTAACGAGAGACTAGGCAATAATAAGATCTTGCCTCGGGCGAGTCCCATATTGGGCAGTTTGGTTTCTAATTTGAGAAAGGCGATTTATGCTTTATCGACTTATTTCATATCATGGTTCGGGCGTTCAAAATCGGTGAGGTTTCCTCTTCCTTATTAGGAAAAGGAAAGGAATTAGAATCCTAAGATAAGAATTATTTCAGATTGATCGGAACAAATAGATGTAGCAAATTGGGTGTTATGTCAATTCCATACAATATATGGAATTAATATACACATATATGAAGAGAATATTGTAGATTGATCTATAGAAACTTAAGCCTTTACTAGATTAAAACTTTATAAACTAAGTTTATAGACTAAGAGATAGATAGTATGGTAGAAAGAAATAGATAAATCTTTCTACCATACTATCTATTTCTTAGAATACTGCTGATTATAGTCCGCTCATTTCATTTAAGTTAAGACGTGAAATTGGAATCCTTTTCATTTGACTTCTTATCAATTTTTGATAAGAACTCAGAAGGAAAGTTTCATTCAAATGAATTTGAAAATTCAATTGAATTAATCATTTTGACTGACTGTTTTTACGTAAATGATAAGTAGAAAAGCGGTAGGAACTAGAATGAATAGTGCAGTAGCAATAAATGCAAGAATATTTACTTCCATAATATCATCGGTTTTTTACTTCGCAATAACTCGGGATTTAATCCCCTAGAGATGATAAATCTTTCGTCTGTAAATTAAATGAATGAATTACCTCTCGATGATCTTGGATATTGAATCGGATCAATATCATGAATAACAATATCTGATCTATCAAATCAACCCGTCGTCGAGACTTGAATAGTATAACATAGGAAGTTCTTTTATCCATACCGAATCAAAATTTGGATTCCTGACCAAATCAATCCAAAATTCCTTTTTTTATCATCCGCTTCCTTGTTTTTTTCTATAACCTACCTTGCGTCTTCCTTGGGCAATCATCTGATGAAGGATCATCAGATTGCCTTTCCACTTCGATTAATTACATAGTTACAAACCTAAACAAACAATAAAAGCGAAATGGAAAAAATAGGAAAGAAAAAAGAAATAAAGACTCCTTTTTTCTTTGGGAATGAAAGTATGCCCCCGACACCCTTTACTAGTTCATAGAATAGGGAAAAATGAATTGATGTATTTATTGGATATTGGATCCGTCGGGACTGGCGGGGCTCGAACCCGCAGCTTCCGCCTTGACAGGGCGGTGCTCTGACCAATTGAACTACAATCCCAGGGAAATAAGGGATCTAGCAGAAAATTTGATTCTTTTTTATCTTCGTATGGGGTATTTCTGAAGGGGGGTTATACCATCTCATGGTAGATTGGCAAATTATTGGGCCGAGCTGGATTTGAACCAGCGTAGACATATTGCCAACGAATTTACAGTCCGTCCCCATTAACCGCTCGGGCATCGACCCAGGAAGAATCAATTTTAGGCTTATTGGTAATTCATGATCAACTTCCTTTCGTAGTACCCTACCCCCAGGGGAATTCGAATCCCCGCTGCCTCCTTGAAAGAGAGATGTCCTAAACCACTAGACGATGGGGGCCAACTTGCCCAACCGCCCTCATACTATGATCATAGTATGATCAGTTTTTTGAAATTGTCAATATAATATAATGATATGATTAGATCCGAGAGATCTTTCCGTTTTTCAGAATTATATAGAATTTTTTGATTCGTCATTCATATTCATGAATCGTTCATTAGAATCGCCATTCTCTATATAAATTTACTAAAATAAATCTAGTAAGCGGGATCAAGAAGTTATCGAAAATTTTCTCTAAGACTTTAGTTCAAGGGGACAAGTAGAATCTCTTCATCACATGATTCGATGAAATATCTTGAAATTTATTTTATGTCGAATTGGTAAGTGTCCATCTATGTTATGGATCAATCAAGTGAATTTTGTTTTGATAGGGATCATCTCAATAAAAGAAATTAGGGCCAGTCTTGAAACAATTCATTTTACCCTAGACTTGCTAGGCAAATCCATTTTGATTATTCAAAACCACTAGCCACTATGAGTCTACTGCATATACTTATATATATAATATGTGCATATAGAGATTTTATCTACATAGTGACTCGTTCGGGAATTAAATCAACAAAGCCCTTTTAACTCAGTGGTAGAGTAACGCCATGGTAAGGCGTAAGTCATCGGTTCAAATCCGATAAGGGGCTTTTCTTTTTTTCATAAATTTTTTTTTTCATAAAAATCCAGTCATAGTATTCAGAAAATAGAGATATTTTGTTTTTATTTGGAATACAAAAGGAACTAACCGGATAATACGTTATCATTATACTGAGTTAGAGTATAGTAGTTCTAGTTAGAAAATGGAACATTTGTTCGGTCAATTTTCATTATTATGAATAATCATAAGCCGCCTCTTGAATCACCAAAGATCCCTATTACCAATCAAATCCATTGGAAAGATTCGAAATCAACAAAAGAAAAAGTAAGTGGACCTGACCCATTTAATTATGACTATATCCGCTATTCTGATATTAAAATTCGATAGAGATGAAATTTGAAAAAGAATTTGTCGATATTTCCGATTCAATCTTCTTGTTCCTAGATTTTCTATGGGAATAACAATTTATTCCCTTCCTCTACAGAGAAACCTTTCCTCCAAGTCACAAGATAAGAGCCATCTTTCTTTGATTCC